ATTACTTCGAAAAGTTTCAAAAGAAACAAAAAAATGGGTTATCCAAAATATTCTTTTTATAAAAAGAATAATAAAAGAACTTTCAAAAGTAAATCCAATTGTATTATTTAGATTAAGAAAAGTAGAAGTATATGAATCGAACCAAATTAAAGAAGAAAAAGATTCCATAATAAACAATCAGATAAGTCACAAATCATTTAGTCAAATTCAAATTGCATCTCCGAGCTGGACAAACTATTCATTGACAGAAAAAAAAATGAATAATCTGGCTGATAGAACAAGTACAATTCTAAATCAAATAGAAAGAATCACAAAAGAAAAAAAAAAAGTAACTCCAAGAATAAATAATCTTATTCCTACAAGTTATAATGCTAAAAAATTAGAAAAACAACAAATGTTAAAAAGAAGAAATGATCGATTAATCTGTAAATTATCCTTTTTTTTTTCTTTTTTCATTGAAAAAATACACACAGATTTATTTTTATCTATCATTAATATTCCCAGAATAAATACAGAACTTTTTCTTAAATTAACAAAAAAAATTCTTGATAAATACATTTACAATAATGAAAGAAAACAAGAAAGAATTAATAAAAAAAAGAAAACTCCAATTTTGTTTATTTCGACTTTAAAAAAACCACTTGATAATATTAGTAATATTAAAAACAATTCATCTATTTTTTATGACTTATCCTACGTGCCACAAGCATATGTATTTTACAAATTATCAAAAATCCAAGTTATTAACTCGTTAAGATCTGTTGTTCAATATCAAGGAATCCCCTTTTTCCTTAAGCCTAAAATAAAGGATTCTTTTGAAACACAAGGAGTGCTTGATTCGAAATTGGTAAATAATAAACTTCCGAGTTATGAAATGAATCCATGGAAAACTTGGTTAAGAGGACATTATCAATACCATTTATCTCAGACCAGATGGTCTAAATTAATACCAGAAAAATGGCGAAATACGTTTCAGCGACGTCGTATAGCTAAAAAGGAAAATTTAAGCAAACAGCATTCATATGAAAAAACCCCATTAATGAATTCCAAAAAACAAAAACAATTTGAAGTATATTTATTATCTAATCAAAAAGAGAATTTTAGAAAATACTACAGATATGATCTTTTATCATCTAAATTTATTAATTATGAAAAGAAAACGGAATGCTTTTTTTATGGATCTCCCCTTCAAGTAAATAAGAACCAAGAGATTTCTTATAACAATAACACGTCTAAAAAAAACCTTTTTGATATACTGAGGAACATCCCTATGAAAAATGATCTAGGAAGGGTCCATATCGAAAAGTCGGCCGATATAAAATATTTGGATTGGAAAATTTTGAAATTTGATCTTAGACAAAAAGTAGATATTGAGGCCTGGATCATAATCGATACCAATAGGAATCAAAATACTCAAATTCATACTAAAAATTATCAAATAATTTCTAAAAAAAAAAATTATCTTATTATTCCAGAGATCAATCTACCAAACTCCCACAATAGATTTTGCGATTGGATGGGAATGAATGAAAAAATGCTAAAGCATCCCATATCGAATCTGGAACTTTGGTTCTTTCCAGAATTTGTATTACTTTCTAAGACATATAAAATGAAACCTTGGTTTATACCAAGCAAATTACTTCTTTTAAATTTAAATAGAAGTGAAAAGAAAAAGATCCATGAAAAGGAAAAGGGAATTTTTTTCATGCTATCAAATAAAAAGCATCGAAATCAAGAAGAAAAAGAACCCACAAGTCGAGGAGATCTAAGCTCCGTTCTCTCACAACAAAAAGATATTGAAGAAAATTATACAAGATCGGACATGAAAAAAGGGAAAAAGAAAAAACAATCCAAAAGCAACACGAAAGCAGAACTCGAGTTCTTCCTGAAACGTTATTTGCTTTTTCAATTTAGATGGGATGAGGCTTTGAATCAAAGAATGATCAATAATATCAAGGTATATTGTCTCCTGCTTAGACTGATAGATCCAAGAAACATTACTAGATCCTCGATTCAAAACAGAGAAATGAGTTTGGATATAATGTTGATTCAGAAGAATTTAACTCTTTCAGAATTGATGAAGAAGGGCGTATTGATTATAGAACCCATTCGTCTGTCTGAAAAAAAAGATGGGCAATTTATTATGTATCAAACCATAGGTATTTCGTCGGTTCATAAGAATAAGCATCAAAAATACCAAGAGCAAATACATGTTTCTAACAATAATTTTGATGAAATTATTTCACCACATCAAAGAATAACTGAAAATAGAGACAAAAATCATTTTGATTTCCTTGTTCCCGAAAATATTTTATCCTTTAGACATCGTAGAAAATTGAGAATTTTTATTTGTTTAAATTCAAAAAATAGAAATTTTATAGAAAAAAATTCGGCATTTTGGAACGTAAAAAACAGCAGCCAAATTTCACATGACAATAACCATCTTCAGGAAGAGAAAAATCAATTAATTAAATTAAAGCTATTTCTTTGGCCTAATTATCGATTAGAAGATTTAGCTTGTATGAATCGTTATTGGTTTGATACCAATAATGGCAGTCGTTTCGGTATGTTAAGGATACATCTGTATCCACGATTGAAAATTTGTAGATAATACACTTTTTCTATATATCCTATACCCTATATATACATAATATACATAGGGTATATGAAAGCAAACAAATATAAAGATCGCGTGTCTTATCTCACATTTCATTTTAGTATCCAATATGAAATGAATAATATTTCAATTAGATCTCGAAATGAATCAGCGGAACCTTCTTTATTTTAGGTCTAAATTCTTCGATTCAAAAAGGTACAACCTTTTCTATTACTATCTAAAACCTATTTTAAATTGGATTGATTTGAATTCAGGAAATTAGGAATTCATAAATAAATTTAGATTAGATTATTGTATATACCACATTCAAATTAATGGCATTATTATTACTGATCGGTAAAATCCATATCTGTAAAAAGCGAAAGGGTACTTTTTTTATGGTAAAAAATTCATTCGTTTCAGTTATTTCTCAAAAAGAAAACAAAGAAAGCGGGGGGTCTGTTGAATTTCAAGTATTCAGTTTCACCACTAAGATAAGGAGACTTACTTCACATTTGGAATTGCACAAAAAAGACTTTTCATCTCAGAGAGGTTTGCGAAAAATTTTGGGAAAACGTCAACGACTGCTGGCCTATTTGTCAAAAAGAAATAGGGGTCGCTATAAAGAATTAATTGATGAGTTGGATATTCGAGAGATAAAAACTCGTTAATTTGAAGTGTGATACCCTTTGAGCTTAGTCGTTTAAATTTTGATGAACTTCTTTCTTTTTACTTTCAGCAATGCATGGAAGAATGACTCAGGAAAAACTTATGATTGCACCAACTACAAGAAAAGACCTCATGATAGTCAATATGGGCCCTCACCACCCATCAATGCATGGTGTTCTTCGACTGATCGTTACTCTCGATGGTGAAGATGTTATTGACTGTGAACCAGTATTGGGTTATTTACATAGAGGGATGGAGAAAATTGCGGAAAATCGAACAATTATACAATATTTGCCTTATGTAACACGTTGGGATTATTTAGCTACTATGTTCACAGAAGCAATAACCGTAAATGGGCCCGAACAGCTAGGCAATATTCAAGTACCTAAAAGAGCTAGCTATATCAGAGCTATTATGTTGGAGTTGAGTCGTATCGCTTCCCATTTGTTATGGCTTGGTCCTTTTATGGCAGATATTGGGGCACAGACCCCCTTCTTCTATATTTTTCGAGAACGAGAATTGATATATGACCTATTTGAAGCTGCTACCGGCATGCGCATGATGCATAATTATTTTCGTATCGGAGGAGTCGCTGCTGATCTACCTCATGGCTGGATAGATAAATGTTTGGATTTTTGCGATTATTTTTTAACCGGGGTTGCTGAATATCAAAAGCTTATTACACGGAATCCTATTTTTTTAGAACGGGTTGAGGGCGTAGGCATTATTGGCGGAGAAGAGGCACTAAACTGGGGTTTATCGGGACCAACGCTACGAGCTTCCGGAATACAATGGGATCTTCGTAAAGTTGATCGTTATGAGTGTTACGAGGAATTTGATTGGGAGATTCAATGGCAAAAAGAGGGGGATTCATTAGCTCGGTATTTAGTGCGAATCGGCGAAATGACAGAATCTATAAAAATTATCCAGCAGGCTCTGGAAGGAATTCCAGGGGGACCCTATGAGAATTTAGAAAGCCGCCGCTTTGGTAGAATAAAAGACCCTGAATGGAATGATTTTGAATATCGATTTATTAGTAAAAAGCCTTCTCCCACTTTTGAATTGTCCAAGCAAGAACTTTATGTAAGAGTTGAAGCACCAAAAGGAGAATTGGGAATTTTTCTGATAGGAGATCGGAGTGTTTTTCCTTGGAGATGGAAAATAAGACCGCCGGGTTTTATCAACTTGCAAATTCTTCCGCAGTTAGTTAAAAGAATGAAATTGGCTGATATTATGACGATACTAGGTAGCATAGATATCATTATGGGAGAAGTTGATCGTTGAAATGATAATTGATACAACAAAAATAGAAGCTATCAATTCTTTTTTCAGATTGGGATCCTTAAAAGAAGTCTATGGGATCATATGGATGCTTGTCCCTATTTTCATTCTTGTATTAGGAATCACACTAGGTGTACTAGTAATTGTTTGGTTAGAAAGAGAAATATCTGCAGGAATACAACAACGTATTGGACCCGAATACGCGGGGCCTTTGGGAATTCTTCAAGCTTTAGCAGATGGTACAAAACTGCTTTTCAAAGAAAATATTCTTCCATCTAGAGGAGATACGCGTTTATTCAGTCTCGGGCCATCCATAGCAGTCATATCCATTTTACTAAGTTATTCAGTAATTCCTTTTAGCTATCGCTTTATTCTAGCCGATCTTAGTATTGGTGTTTTTTTATGGATCGCTGTTTCAAGTCTTGCTCCTGTTGGACTTCTTATGTCGGGATAC